ATTTTATATAGTTTAAATTAAAACATTATATTTTCATTATAAAAATAATAATAATTATTTATAAAATTAATAATTATTTAAAAATAATTAATATTATCTTAATATCTTCAATATTAAATTTTAAATTAAACTATTTAAATTTGAATTTATATAAATTATATTATAAATATAATATTAATACATATTATTATTAAAATAAAATAATAAAGATAATTTTAAATTATATAATTTATTCTATCAAAATAACCCTTTTATCAGGCACTTTATTAATTAAAAGAAATAAAAATAATTTTATTTATTTAATATTGAATTAGAAATTCAACTTTTATTATTTCAAATATTTAAATTAATTGGAATTTAAAATTCAATAAAATTATTAACAATAACTCACCTCTTTTTGGTTTCAATTAAAAGTTTAAATTAATATAAAATTAATATGATTAAATTTGCAATTTAATATTTTTTTTAAATTATTAAACCATTAATATAAAGATAAACTAATAAAAATTAATAAATTAAATAATAAACTAATAAGTAAAGAAATAATCAAACCACATCCACAAAATGTCAATACCATGCAGCCGCTTCAAATCCAAAATGATGACTTCTAGAATAATTATTATTTAAAATACGAAAAAAGTTAATAATTAAAAATAAAGTTCCAATAATTACATGTAATCCATGAAAACCAGTAGCTATAAAAAAAATTGAACCATAAACTGAATCAGTAATAGTAAATATTGCTTCTTGATACTCAATATATTGAAATAAAGTAAAAATAACCCCTAAAAAAATAGTAATAAATATTCTAATTAATGATTTAAATTTTATTCTATTTAATAAAGAATAATGACTTATAGTTAATGAAACACCAGAAGATAATAAAATTACTGTATTTAATATTGGAATTAAATAAGGATTAAAAATAACAATATTTTTTGGAGGTCATAAAGAACCAATTTCAACTCTAGGAGATAAAAATATATGAAAATAACATCAAAAAATTCTAATAAAAAAAAATAATTCAGAAATAATGAATAAAATTATTCCTAATTTCACTCCTTCTAAAACTTTATTAGTATGAAATCCTTGATAAGTTCTTTCTCGAATTACATCTCGTCATCATTGAAATAAACATATAAATAAAGATAATAAACCAAAAATTATTAATAAAGAACTAAAATTATTAAAAAAATTTATAAAACCAACTAATATAATTATAACTCTAAAAGAAGTAACAATAGGTCAAGGTCTTAAAGTTACTAAATGAAAAGGTTGAAATAAACTAATTTTTTTCATAAATATATTTATTTAATAATAAATAAAATAAAATTAACTTGTTTCTGCTCTATATAATGTTCTTAAAACTGTAAATACATAAGCCTGAATAATTGAAACTCTTAACTCCAATAAAATTAATAAAGTTTGAAATAATAATATTATAATTAATATTAAAGTTCTTAAACTAGGACCTGTAGAAGAAATTAAAGTTATTAATAAATGACCAGCAATCATATTAGCAGATAAACGAACTGCTAAAGTTCCAGAACGAATTAAATTTCTAATTGTTTCAATTAATACTATAAAAACTATTAAAGCTGAAGGAGTCCCCTCAGGAACTAAATGCATAAATATGTGATTAGTGTTAACAATTCAACCATAAATTATAAAAGATAATCATAAAGTTAAAGATAAACTTAAACTAAAAGCTAAATGAGAAGAAGAAGTAAAAATATAAGAAAATATTCCTATAAAATTATTTAATATAATAAAAATAAATATTCTTATTAAAAATAAAAGATTTATTAAATTTATTTTATTATTTAATAATATTTTAAATTCACCAATTAAATAATTTAATAATGTTAAAAAAATAAATCTATAACGAGAAGGAACAAACCAATATAAATTTGGAATAAATAATAAAATATATAAAGAACTTAATCAATTTAAAGAATATAATTCAGAAGTAGTAGGATCAAAAATAGAAAATAAATTATTTATCATAAAAATTTAAAATTATAATTTATTATAAAATTTAATTTATCTGAAATTAAATTTTTAAAAGAAAAAGATAATAAATAATAAATTAACAAAACAGATAAACCTATTAATAACAAAAAATATAAATAAGTAAATAATCATAATATTGGTCTTATTTGAGGAATAAGTTTAATACTTAAATTTTAATAATGTAAATTTTAAATTATACTATTAAAAATATTTACAAAAAATATTAATAAATTAATAACTTTAACTTGACAAATTAATATTATAAATTAACTAATTTTTTAAATTTTCAATTGATATCTTAAAGTAAGATTTGATCTTTTAAATCAAAAATAGTAAATTTACGATTACTTCAATTGAAAAATTTTTCTATAAAGATTTTATTCAATTTAAAAAATTTAATAAATTTGTTCCTTCAATTACAATTGGTATAAATCTATGATTAACCCCACAAATTTCTGAACACTGACCATAAAATAATCCTGGACGATTTAAAATTATTATAATTTGATTAATTCGTCCAGGAACTGCATCAACTTTTAATCCTAATCTTGGTATTGCAAAAGAATGAATAACATCAGAAGAATTAATTAATAAACGGATTTGATTGTTTAAAGGTACAACTATTCGATTATCTACATCTAATAAACGAAATAAATTACTATCATTTATTAAATCATTAATTATAAAAGAATCAAAATTAATTATATAAAAATCGTTATATTCATAACTTCAATATCATTGATGACCAATAATTTTAATTGATAAAATTGAATTTTTAATTTCATCTGTTAAATATAAAATTTTTAATGAAGGAATTGATAAAAATAATAAAAATAATATAGGAATCAATGTTCAGACAATTTCAATTAACTGTCCCTCTAATAAATTTCGATTAACTATTTTATTTATTAATATAAAAAATAATATATATATAATTAAAACCACAATTATTAAAACAATTAATATTCCATAATCATGAAATATAATTAAATTTTCTATAATATAAGAATTTGCATCTTGTAAAATTAACTGACCATTTAATGAAATTTCTAAAAATAAATAAAATTTATATATATAGAATTTAAATCTATTGCACTAATCTGCCATTTTAGATTTTAATTTAAAATAAAAAAATTAAAACATAATTATTATAATAATAAATAAATAAGAAAAAATTATTAATAAATATATTAAAAAATTTTTATTAAAAATATTAAAATTATTAAGTTTATAAACATAAAAATAAAAAGACTTTTTTAAAAATATTTCTCTTCAACCTTTATCAAAAACTTTAAAAATTAAATTTCCAAAAACTAAAAAAATATTAGTATAAAAAAAATTTATATTTGAATAATAATATATAGAACCAAGAAAAAATTTTATTTTATAATTTAATAAAAAATCAATTTTCATTTTAAATATATATAAACCAAAAAAAATAGAAATATAACAAATAATTAATAAAATCAATTTTTCAAAATCTAATAAATAAATATACTCAATATTATTAAAAATTAATAAATTTAAAAATAATCCAAAATTAATTGAAAAAAATATTAATAGTAATATAGAATAATTCATTTTTTTATTGTCACTAATGTTAAAAATACTAGTAAAATTAAATTTTATACATATTAAATAATAAGTTAAACGAACTCTATAAGAAACAGTTAATATAGTCCTTAAAATCAATAATAAATAAACGTAAAAAGAAATATTTTCTAAGAATATAAATTCTAAAATTTGATCTTTAGAATAAAATCCTGAAAAAAAAGGAAGTCCACATAATGACAAATTAGAAATTATAAAAATTATTCTTGTTATTGGCATAAAATTTTTTAATTTTCCTATAAAACGAATATCTTGATAATTTATTATATTATGAATAATAATTCCAGAACATATAAACATTATTGATTTAAATATTGCATGAACAATTAAATGAAAAAAAGTTAAATTATAATTCTTTAAAGAATAAATTATTATTATTAAACCCAATTGTGATAAAGTAGAAAAAGCAATAATTTTTTTTAAATCATAATCAAAATTAGCAGAAAATCCAGCTATTATTATTGTAATTAACCCAGTTATTATAATAAAATTTAAAAAATAATCATTTAAATAAAAAATATAATTAAACCGAATTAGTAAATAAACTCCTGCAGTTACTAAAGTTGAAGAATGAACTAAAGAAGAAACAGGAGTTGGAGCAGCTATTGCAGCAGGCAACCAAACAGAAAAAGGAAATTGAGCTCTTTTAGTAAAAGAGCCAATAATAATTAATAAAATAATAATTAAAAATATATTATTATAATTAACAAAATTCCATCTACCATAAGTAAATATTAAAACAATTCTTATAATAATTATAACGTCACCAACACGGTTTATTAAAACGGTTAATATTCCAGAATTATAACTAGAATTTCTTTGATAATAAATAACTAAACAATATGAAATTAATCCTAAACCATCTCAACCTAATAAAATACTAATTATATTAGGACTTAAAATTATTAAAATCATTGATAAAATAAATAAAAATACTAAATAAAAAAAACGAACATTATTTAAGTCATAATTTATATATTCTGATCTGTAAATTATAATTATTGAAGAAATTAATAAAACAGTAAAAATAAATAAAAAAGTTATTCAATCTAAATAAATAAATATATTAATATTTACTCTATTCAAAAAAAAAAAATTAAATTCAATAAATTTTACTATTTTTAACAAAAAAAAATAAATAAAAAAAAAAAATATATTTATAGAAATTAAAAAAAATAAAACTCCCCTTAAATAATAATATAAAATATTAATTATTTAAAATAAAAAATTATATTTTTGATTCCACAAATCAATGTTTTTTTTAAACTATTTAAATAAAATAAATTAATAATAAATATAATTATAATAAATAATTTTTATATAAAAAGATCTATTTTTAAAAATAATAAATTTAAAGGAATATAATGAATAATTAAAATTAGATAATCATTAATTTTAACTTCATAAATTTTATTTATTAAATTATTATTTATACCATGACTACAATAAGAAAATAAATATAAACTATAAATACAACTTAAAAATATTCTCAAAATTAAAATTAATAAAATATTTAAAGATCAATTTAATAAAATATTTGAAATTAATAATTCACTTAATAAATTTAGAGAAGGAGGTGAAGACATATTACAAACGCAAAATATAAATCAAAATATTATTAATGAAGGAATAAATATAATTATTCCTTTATTAATTAATAAATTACGACTATGACTACGTTCATATATTAAATTAACCATAAAAAATAATGCTGAAGAACAAAGACCATGACCAATTATTATTAATAAGGAACCTATAATTCCAAATATTGTTATAGATATTAAACCCATTAGTATCATTCCTATATGAACGACAGAAGAATAAGCGACTAAAACTTTTAAATCAAATTGACGTAAACATAAACATCTTAAAATTATTATTCCTAATAATCTTAATAATAAAAATAAATAATTAAACTTAATACAATAATTAAATAAAATATATATAAAACGAATAATCCCATAACCACCTAATTTAAGTATAATACCAGCTAAAATTATTGAACCTGAAACAGGTGCTTCTACATGAGCTTTAGGAAGTCATATATGAAATATAAAAATAGGTAATTTTACAAAAAAAGAAAAAAATATAAAAAAATAAATAATTAATTCACTTAAATAATTAAATTCAAAAGTTAAATTTAATAAAATTAAATAACTTAAAGAATTAAAATTATAAAAAATATAAAAAATTAAAATTATTAAAGGTAATGAAGAAAATAAAGTATATAATAATATAAATATTCTAGCATTTAAACGCTCAGGTTGATAACCTCAACCCATAATTAAAATAAAAGTAGGGATTAACCTTATTTCAAAAAAAATATAAAAAATAAAATAATTTATTGAATAAAAACTCAAAATTAAAAATATTAATAAAATTAAAAGATTAAAACAAAAAAAAGACTTATTTTTAATATTAAACCTTACTATATATATTAAAGAAACAATTAAAATTGATAATAAAATCAAAGAAAACCTAATTATATCTAAACCAAATCATTTATATAACAATATTCAAGAATAGTTAAAATTAACTGAAATTATAAATAAAGGAATAATTATTAATAAACCCAAAGAAATAAAATAAATCTTTAAATTATTATGATTTAAAAAAATATGAAAAATTAATATAAAAATATAAAAAAAATAATCTATCATAAAATTAAATTTATTAAATATATATTATTATTACCAAATGAACGAATTAATAAAATTAAAAGTCTTAATCCTAAAACTCCTTCACAAACAACAAAAATTAAATAATATATCATTAAATGTAAACACTTAAAATAAAAAAAAAAAAAAAAAAATAATATTAATAATCTTAATATTATAAATTCAACCCTAATTAAAGTTATTAATAACTTATTATAAAAAAAAATAAATATAAAGTTTGAAAATATAAATATTAAAATAAAAAAATAAATATTTAAAAAAATTAACTATTAATTTAAAAAAAATATTAATCTTGTAAATTAAAAATAAAATAATTTTTATAGTTATCAAAAAAATAATAAAATTATATCTTTAATCTCCAAAATTAAAATTTTTAAATAAACTATTTTTTGATATATTATATAAATATTTATATTAAATAAAACATGTATTATGATAAAATTAATTTCTATATATTTTATATTAATATTACTAATAACATCTTCAATAAATTTAATAATTAACTGCATTTCATCTTATAATAAAAATTTACACCCAATAATTTTTGGAACTATATTATTAATAATATCAATTTTTTCATCTTTAAATATTAATATTTTTAATGACTCCCCAATATTTAGATTTATTATATTTTTAATTGTAATTGGAGGAATAATAATTTTATTTTTATATTTTATTAGATTCGTTAGAAATATAAAAATAATAATAAAATGAATTTATATAAAAATAATTCCTATTAAACTTTTATTAATAATTATAATAATTTTAGTAATATTATTAAATAAAAATAATTTATTAAATTGATTTTATTCATTTAATGAAACAAATAATTTGTTTAATATTAATTCAAATGATTTAATAAATAATAATATTAATTGTATATATATATATTTAAATATAAAAATAATACCAACAATTATTATAATAATTTATTTATTTTTATGTTTAACTTTAATTGTAAAAATATTTATTAATAAAAAAATATCAATTCGTAAAATAAATTAATTTATATGAAAAAATCAATCATAAAAACAGATTTTAACCTATCAATTATCAATAATTCTTTAATTAAGTTACCAACTCCATTAAATATTTCAATTTGATGAAATTTTGGATCACTTTTAGGTTTATGTTTAATAACACAAATTATTTCAGGATTTTTTTTATCAATACATTACAACCCAAGAATTGAAATAGCTTTTAATAGAGTAATTCATATTGTTCAAGATGTAAATTATGGATGATTAATACGATTAATTCATATAAATGGAGCATCAATATTTTTTATTTGTATATTTATTCATATTGGCCGAGGATTATATTATAATTCTTTTATTTTAAAAAAAACTTGATTAGTTGGAGTAATAATTCTATTAATCACAATAGGAACAGCATTTATAGGATATGTATTACCATGAGGACAAATATCTTTTTGAGGAGCAACAGTAATTACTAATTTAGTTTCAGCTGTTCCTTATATTGGAGATTCAATTGTTAAATGACTATGAGGAGGATTTTCAGTAAATAATGCTACATTAAATCGATTCTATTCAATTCATTTTATTCTACCTTTTGTAATTTTATTTATAGTAATTATACATTTAGTATTTTTACATGAAACTGGTTCAACTAACCCCTCAGGATTAAGAAGAAATTATTTTAAAATCCCATTTAATCCTTATTATTCTATTAAAGATATTTTAGGATTTATTGTAATATTAATAATTTTAATTTTAATTTGTACATTAGACCCTTATATTTTAGGAGATCCAGAAAATTTTAATAAAGCTAACCCAATAATTACCCCAATTCATATTCAACCAGAATGATATTTTTTATTTGCATATGCAATTTTACGATGTATTCCTAATAAATTAGGAGGAGTAATTGCTCTTTTAATATCAATTTTAATTTTAATAACTTTACCTTTTACATTTTCAAGAAAAATAAAAGGATTTCAATTTTATTGAATTAATAAATATTTATTTTGAATTTTTTTATTTAATTTTTACTTATTAACCTGAGCCGGAGCAAAACCAATTGAATACCCATTTGTTGAAATTAGAATTTTATCTTCAATTATTTATTTTATATTTTTTATTATTTTAAATTTTACAAAAAAATATTTTGATAAAATTATTTTTAAATAATAAAATTATTTTATTTTAAAATTATTTAACTATATTAAGTTTATGTTTTGAAAACATAAAAAAGAATTTTATTCTAATAATTTAAATAATAAATATTAAAAATTTTACACCTATAATAAAAATTAAATAATTTAAACTAATTGGTAAATAACTTTTTCAAGTTAAATATATTAAATTGTCATAACGAAATCGAGGGTAAGTACCCCGAACTCAAATAACAAAAAATAATAAAAATAAATATAATAATAAAAATATAAACCTAAAAATATTAAAACATATAAAAAAAATTAAAAATATTAATATTATAAATATAATTATTCCATACTCAGCAATAAAAATTATAGCAAACCTTCCTCTTAAATATTCAGTATTAAAACCAGACACCAATTCTGATTCTCCTTCAGCAAAATCAAAAGGAGTTCGATTTAGTTCAGCTAACAAACTAACAAATAAAATTAACGCTAAAGGAAAATTTATAAAAATAAATAACGAAAATTTTTGAAATAATATAAACTTATAAATATTAAAACTTTCAATTAAAAAAATTAAAGATAATATAATTAAAATTATTCTTACTTCATAAGAAATTGTTTGAACAATTCTTCGTATTCTACCAATTAATGAATATATAGAATTTGAAGATCAACCAGCAATTATTATTCTATAAACCCCTAAACTTAATAAACATAAAATCATTAATATTAAAAAATCATTATTTATAATTAAAGAAAAATAAGGTATATGTTGTCATAATATTATTATAATTAATATTCTCATAAAAGGTCTAAATAAATATAAATTATAATTTGATTTTAATAAAAAATAAAATTCTTTAGTAAATAATTTAATAGCATCTCTAAAAGGTTGTAATAAACCAATAAATCCAACTTTATTTGGACCTTTACGAATATGAATATAACTTAAAATTTTTCGTTCTAATAATGTTAGAAAAGCTACAGATACTAAAACTATAATTATTATAATTATTCTAATAATAAAAGAATGAAAAATTAAAATTATTACTTATGATTAAAATAATCATTTATTTAAATTCTAAATTTAATATACTAATATATTAAAGTAATATAAATATATTAAAATTATTAATTTTAAATAAATAATTTAAAATATTAAGTCCTTTCGTACAAAAATATTTAAAATTTATATAGATAGAATCCGATCTGGCTCACGCCGATCTAAACTCAAATCATGTAAGATTTTAAAAGTCGAACAGACTTAATAATTTTAATTTCTACATTAAAAATTTATCTTAATTCAACATCGAGGTCATAAAAATTTTTATCAATAAGGCCTTTCAAAAAATATTATGCTGTTATCCCTAAGGTAATTTATTTTTAATTTTTTATTAAAAGATTAATTATTCAAATAATTTGTTTTAAATATTAAAATTTTATTAAATTTTCTAATTTCCCCAATTAAATTAATAAAATCAAAAATTATTATAATTTAAGTTAATATTTGATATTACTTAATAAAATTCTATAGGGTCTTCTCGTCTTATATAAAAATTTAAGAATTTTTACTTAAAATTAATTTCAAAAATTTAATTTGAGACAGTTATTATTTCATTCAATCATTCATTCCAGACCTTAATAAAAAGACAAATGATTATGCTACCTTTGTACAGTCACAATACTGCAGCTATTTAAATTTTAATTCATTGAGCAGATTAGATTTTTTATTTTAATCAAAAAACCATGTTTTTAATAAACAGGTGAATAATTTTTTTTGCCTAATTTCTTAAATTAAATTACTAATATAATTTATTTAATAATTTTTTTTTACTAATTTTATCATTATAAATAAATTTTTATAATTTTAAATTATTATTTTATAATTATTTAAATAATTTTTAAATTTTAATTAAAATATTTTAATTATTAAATATTATTTATTAATAAAAATTTTTAATTCTATAAAAATAATTTTTTTAAAATTATATTAAAATTAATTTTAAGTTAATTCCTAAAATTATTAAATTAATTTTATTATTTAAATTTTTAAAAATTTAAATAATATAAAATATTAATAAATAAATAATTAATTATTAATATTAAAATAAAAATTAATTTTAATTAAATTAATTTATAAAATAACTAGATATTAAATTATGAAAATATATAATTTCTAATTAAAAATTATTAATAATAATTTTATACTAATTAAAATTTTTAATTAAATTAATTTATTTCGAGATACATTATAATATATTAAATAAATTATTTAATAAACCCTGATACAAAAGGTAAAATTATTTTAAATTTAATATTAAAAATTTAAATTTTTCTTTAACAATACTAAAAATATAAAAATAATTTTTTTTTCTAAAATAAATACTAAAAATAAAAACATTATTAATATTTTAAATAAAATAATATATTAAAAATAAAAAAAATTTAAATTATAAATTTTAAAATAATAATAAATAATAATTTTTAGTTATTATTTTAATTAAGAATAATTATAAAATAACTTTTATTAGCAAAATAAATATTATAAATTTAACTATATTCCTAATAAAATTTATTTATATTAAAAAATTTAAACTATATTATTGGAAATAAAATGTACTATATTATACTATATAAATTAATATTTTTCTAAATTCACTTTCCAGTAAATTTACTTTGTTACGACTTATTTTATATAAGAATAAAAGCGACGGGCAATTTGTACATATTTTAAAACTTATTCAAAATAATTAATTTATTAATTTTACTATTAAATCCTGTATTAATTAAATTTTAAAATTTAAAATATTTAATTAAAAAGCAACTCAAAAAATCTTTTAAAAACTACATATTGATCTGAAATAATATTAATAAAATTTTTAAAAAATATTATAATTAAATTTTTTTATAACGAACATACATAAATATTAATTATAAAAGTTTATCTTTTCGTGGATCATCAAATTAATCTTCAAGTTTCTCTAATTAGATTAAAATACCGCCAATAATTTTAATTTTAAAAAATAATTTACTAATTTATTAAAAATTTTAAATTTAAATAATAGGGTATCTAATCCTAGTTTATTTTAAAATTTTATTAATTTCTTTAAATAATATAAATAATAAAAAATATAATTAAATTTTATCTTTAATCATAAAATTTTATTAAATAATTTTTTAAGTTAATAATTAACAAAAATAATTAATTTATATTTTTAGTATAACCGCTATTGCTGGCACTAAATTTATAAATATTAAATTAATTTATATATAATAAATTATTAAAATAAATAATTTTATTTATTAAATATTTAAAATTTTTTAAACAATTTTCATAAAAATTTATATATAAATTTTTTAAATAATAAAAATTAAATATATTAATTAATTAAAATAACTAAAATAATTACATAATTTTAATAAAAATTATTAATCTTTTTTTTGTAAAAAAAAAATTTTATATAAACTAAAATTATTAAAATGGATTAATATAATCAAAATTTCAAATCGAAATTGAACCTAAAATTTAGTTCATTTTATTTATTAAATAATATAAAATATTTAATTAAATTAATTACTTACTTTAAATCATTTTAAAGCACCTTCTTTTCACTCTAAAAATAAACCAATTAATAAAATTAAAAAAATTAAAATAAAATTAAAATTTAATATAAAAATAAAGATTGAATAACTTTTAATTATTGGTAAAATTAAAGAAATTTCAACATCAAAAATCAAAAAAATTATTGCAATTAAATAAAATCTTAAAGAAAAAGGAATTCGTCTTTTAGAAATAGAATCAAATCCACATTCAAATGAAGACAATTTTTCCCGATCTTTAAAAGATTTTTTTGATATAATTAATATCGCTATAATTATTAATAATAAAATTAATATTGAAAATACTATAAATATAATAAATAAAATTATATTAAAAAATAATAATTATATTTTTGAATTATGAATCCAATGACTTACACTTAGTCTATTTTTAATGGAATACATAATAATGTATATATATTGTTTTTTTTTTAAAATAATTTTTTAAAACATATATACACATTTATAAATATTCATATGATCTGTAACCATATATATACTTTATATATGTTTTAAACTTATATTTTAAAAAAGGGGTACCCTTTTATTAAATTTTTATTTTAATATATTAATTTTATTATATTATATAAATATTTAATATATATATATACATTTAATAATTAAATATATATATATAAATATTTAATATATTAATATTAATTTAATAATAGTATATAAATATTTAATATATATATATTTATTTAATAATTATGAATATAATCTATTTTATAATAATTAAAAAATAAATATTAATTATTAAATATTTAATTAATATATAAGTTAAAATTGTTAAATAAATAAATTTTATTAATTAATAAATTAATATATATATATAAATAATTTATATATCTTTCGCGTACTAACTTCCAAAAATCGGGGTTTCTGTCCCAAAAATCGGGGTTTCTGTCCCAAAAATCGGGGTTTCTGTCCCAAAAATCGGGGTTTCTGTCCCAAAAATCGAAGTTTCTGTTAAAAAATAAATTGTATCAATTTAAATTTAAATTATTAAATAAAAATAATCTAATATATTTTTTTAAAAATAATTTTAATAAAATTTTAAAATTTAAATTATTAAATTAAAACATAATAATAACTATAACAATAATAGATAATAATGAAATAGTATATGTATATAATATAATTTTAATAATTAAAATTTATAATAAAAATTATATTCTAAGCTTTGAAAGCTAAAAGTTTTAATAACTTAAAATTTTAAAAAATTTCATAAATTATTAACATTACAAATATAAATCAATTTATTAAAAAATTATTATTTATATAGTTTTTAAAATTTAAAAATTTAAAATTTATTTTTATTGAATAAAAATTTATCACTAAACTATAAAATATAATTCGAATATAAAAAAATATAGAAATTAAAGAATTAAAAATTATTATTAAAATTATAAAAAATAATAAATTTTTTCTTATTAAATCAATGGAAATTCATTTTATTAAAAATCCAAATATAGGAGGAATTCTTCTTAAAGATATTATTAATATTATTAATAAAACATAAACATATTTATTATTAAATTTTAAAATTCTTAATTGATTTAAATTCAAAAAATTTATTTTGTAAAATATAAAAATTAAATTAATAGAAATAATAAAATAAATTAAAAAATAATTAAAAAAAATTAATTCATTTAAATACCTTAAAATTATTATTCAAGAAATTTGAATTATTGAAGAATAAGCTAAAATCAATTTTATATTAATTTGATTTAAACCTAAAATTCTAATAATAAATATAAAAAATAAAATTATTCAAACATTAAAAAAAAACAAGTACTTATTATTAAATGTAATTAATATTATAAAAATAAGTATCGGAATAATTTTTTGAATAGTTGATATAAATAATAAATTTAATCAATTTAAATTTATTATAATTTTTAAATATCAAATATAAAAAGGAGGAATTCCTAATTTTGTTAATATAGCTAAATTTATTAAAAAAATAAAAAAAAATATTATATTTATATAATTTATTAACAATGAAGAAAATAAAAAAATATAAGAATTAAAAGTTTGTAATAAAAAATAATTTATTAATAATTCATTTTTTATATTTTTATCAAAAATTATTATTATAATAAAACTAATTAAATTAATTTCCATAATTATTCAATTTGTAATTCAAGTATTTGATAAAAAAATTATAAAATTAGAAATTAATATTATTGGAAAAAATAAAATATAAATGTAATAATTTATATATATATATATATAATAATTTTAATTATTACTAAAAAATTCAAAAATTTTTGTGCATTTAACACTAATATATATATATATATATATATATATATATATATATATATATATATAATATATATATATATATAATTATTAGTAACAAGATATTTTATATATCTATAAATAAATTTACAATTTATTACTTTAATCAGACATATTACTAAAATTTATTAATAAATAATTAATTATATATATATAAATAATTATAATTAATTTAATTTAAATACTTTTGGAATTTCATAAAAAGTATGATTATTTAACGGAAAAGTTATTAATCATTCAATAAAACTATTATTATTATTTATATAAATTAAAATTCGTCGAGAAACAATAGATTCTCATAAAATAAAAAAAAAATAAAATGTTCTTAATAATGTTACTAAAGAACCAATTGAAGAAATTATATTTCAACATAAATAAGAATCAGGATAATCTGAATATCGACGAGGTATACCTCTTAATCCTAAAAAATGTTGAGGAAAAAAAGTTATATTTACTCCAAAAAACATTAAAAAAAATTGAATTTTTAATCAATATTGATTTATAGTTAATCCAGTAAATAAAGGATATCAATAAATAAATCTTCCAAAAATAGCAAAGACTGCTCCTATTGATAAAACATAATGAAAATGAGCTACTACATAATAAGTATCATGTAAAACAATATCAATTGAAGAATTTGATAAAATAATTCCTGTTAATCCCCCAATAGTAAATAAAAAAATAAAACCTAAAAGTCATAAATTTACTACAGAAAACTTAATTTTTATTCCATTTATAGTAGCTAATCATCTAAAAATTTTAATTCCTGTAGGAACTGCAATAATTATAGTTGCTGAAGTAAAATAAGCTCGGGTATCTACATCTATACCTACTGTAAATATATGATGTGCTCAAACAATAAAACCTAATAAACCAATAGAAATTATTGCATAAATTATTCCTATTCTACCAAAAGTCTCTTTTTTTTTTCTTTCATTACAAATTATATGAGAAATTAAACCAAACCCAGGTAAAATTAAAATATAAACTTCAGGATGACCAAAAAATCAAAATAAATGTTGATAAAGAATTGGATCACCACCACCAGAAGGATCAAAAAATGAAGTATTTAAATTTCGATCAAATAATAATATAGTAATTGCACCTGCTAAAACCGGTAAAGATAATAATAATAAAATTGCTGTTAATAACATTGCTCAAGAAAATAAAGAAATTAATTCAATTTTATAAATTTTTATATTTAAAATTGTTGTAATAAAATTAATTGAGCCTATAATAGAAGAAACTCCAGCAATATGTAAAGAAAAAATTGATAAATCTACTGAAGGTCCCCTATGAGATAAATTTGAAGACAATGGAGGATAAACTGTTCACCCAGTACCAGTACCAGTACCAATAAATATTCTTGATAATAATAATATTAATCTTGGAGGTAATAATCAAAATCTTATATTATTTATTCGAGGAAAAGCTATATCAGGACTTCCTAATATTAATGGAATTAAATAATTTCCAAATCCACCTATTATAACAGGTATAACAAAAAAAAAAATTATTAAAAAAGCATGACTAGTAACAATAGAATTATAAATTTGATCATTACCAATTAAAGATCCAGGATTACCTAATTCTAAACGAATAATTATTCTTATTGATAAACCAATAATTCCTGCTCATATACCAAAAATAAAATACAAAATACCAATATATTTGTGATTTGTTGAAAAAAATCAAAATTTCAT